TTTGGCGTTGAATCGGGGTATTCAGGAAGAAGAAGTTGGTCCAGCTCGATACCGTCAAGAATTCTTGACTATTGCATGGGAACAGATTCATCTTCGAAACATTTATCCCTTCCAATATTTTTCTATTGGAGCTTCCCTCATTCCTTTTATCGAGCATAATGATGCGAATCGGGCTTTAATGAGTTCTAATATGCAGCGTCAAGCAGTTCCGCTTTCTCAGTCCGAAAAGTGTATTGTTGGAACCGGGTTGGAACGCCAAGCGGCTCTCGATTCAGGGGGTTCGGCTATAGCCGAACGCGAGGGAAAGATCATTTATACCGATGCTGAAAAGATCGTTTTATCAGGTAATGGAGACACTATAAGCATTCCGTTGGTTATGTATCAGCGTTCCAACAAAAATACTTGGATGCATCAAAAACCTCAGGTTCATCGGGGTAAATACCTTAAAAAGGGGCAAATTTTGGCGGATGGTGCGGCTACGGTTGGTGGCGAACTCGCTTTGGGGAAAAATGTATCAGTAGCTTATATGCCATGGGAAGGTTACAATTCTGAAGACGCGGTACTCGTTAGCGAGCGTCTAGTCTATGACGATATTTATACTTCTTTTCATATCCGGAAATATGAAATTCAGACTCATGTGACAAGCCAAGGACCTGAAAGAATCACTAATGAAATACCTCATTTAGAGCCTTATTTACTCCGCAATTTAGACAGAAATGGAATTGTGATGCTGGGATCTTGGGTAGAAACTGGTGATGTTTTAGTAGGTAAATTAACGCCTCAGACAGCGAAAGAATCATCCTATGCCCCAGAAGATAGATTATTACGAGCCATACTTGGCATTCAGGTATCCACTGCAAAGGAAACTTGTCTAAAGTTGCCTATAGGCGGAAGAGGTCGAGTTATTGATGTGAGATGGGGCCAGAAAAAGGGGGGTTCCATTTATAATCCAGAAATGATTCGTGTATATATCTCACAGAAACGTAAAATCAAAGTGGGCGATAAAGTAGCTGGAAGACATGGGAATAAAGGTATCATTTCAAAAATTTTGCCTAGACAGGATATGCCTTATTTGCAAGATGGAACACCAGTTGATATGGTATTCAATCCATTAGGAGTACCTTCGCGAATGAATGTGGGACAGATGTTTGAATGCTCACTCGGATTAGCGGGAGACCTGCTGGGCAGACATTATAGAATAACACCCTTTGATGAGAGATACGAGCAAGAGGCTTCGAGAAAACTAGTGTTTTCTGAATTATATGAAGCCAGTAAGCAAACAGCAAATCCATGGGTATTTGAACCCGAGTATCCTGGAAAGAGCAGAATATTTGATGGAAGAACAGGAGATCCTTTTGAACAACCTGTTATAATAGGAAAGTCCTATATGTTAAAATTAATTCATCAAGTTGATGATAAAATCCACGGGCGTTCCAGTGGTCATTATGCACTTGTTACACAACAACCCCTTAGGGGAAGGGCTAAGCAAGGTGGACAACGAGTAGGAGAAATGGAAGTTTGGGCTCTAGAGGGATTTGGTGTTGCTCATATTTTACAAGAGATGCTCACTTATAAATCCGATCATATTAGAGCTCGTCAGGAAGTACTTGGTACCACGATCGTTGGGGGAACAATACCTAATCCTGAGGGTGCGCCAGAATCTTTTCGATTGCTCGTTCGCGAACTACGATCTTTATCTCTGGAACTGAATCATTTCCTTGTATCTGAGAAAAACTTCCAGATTAATAGGAAGGAAGTTTGATCAGAGTGAATCAGAATTTTTCTTCTATGATCGACCAGTATAAACATCAACAACTTCGAATTGGATCAGTTTCTCCTAAACAAATACGTGCTTGGGCCAACAAAATCCTACCGAATGGAGAGATAGTTGGAGAGGTGACAAAACCCTATACTTTTCATTACAAAACCAATAAACCGGAAAAAGATGGGTTGTTTTGTGAAAGAATTTTTGGACCTATAAAAAGTGGAATTTGTGCTTGTGGAAATTATCGAGTGATCGGGGGCGAAAAAGAAGAACCGAAATTTTGCGAACAATGCGGAGTCGAATCTGTTGATTCTCGGATCCGAAGATATCAAATGGGATACATCAAACTAGCATGTCCGGTGACTCATGTATGGTATTTGAAACGCCTTCCTAGTTATATCGCGAATCTTTCAGATAAACCTCTTAAGGAATTAGAAGGCCTGGTATACTGCGATGTGTGATTTGATCGAAATTACGATTTTACAGATTCAGAATGAAAAACTGTCATCCCATTTAATCCGATTGGGATGCCTCTAGCTCTGACATGTCTATTGGCAAGAATAACATGAAGCTCAGAATTTTGGATATATTCAATACCTCCAAATGAAAGAGGAATTAATCCATGGTCGATTCCCTAAGAGAGTAATAGGGAATTGCTAGTTGTACCTCGTGAAAATTTTTTAATGTTCTTTCGTGGAACTAGCCATTAGATTTCTTTTAGAATTCGAAATTTAT